TTGTGATTCCCAATACAAGAGCCAAAATAGGAACAAGCACCCATATAATTCCATAGACCTCTTTTAAGGATTCCACTCTGTAAAAAGAATTGATATCTTGTATTTCCGTTGTATCAATTATCATTTCAACGATCAACTTCTCCCATAATGATATCTATGCTACCTAGTATTGTCATAATATCAGCCAATTTCATTCTTTTAACTAACTGAGGAAGAATTTGCAAATTGATAAAACCCGGCGGGCGAATTTTACATCTCCAAGGAAAACCACTCTGATCCCCTATCAGAAAAATTCCCAATTCGCCCTTTGGGGCTTCGACTCTCACATAAAGTTCTTGTTTCGGCAATTCAAAAATAGGAGAAGGTTTTTTACTAATGAATCGATATTCAAAATCATGCCATTCTGGATACCTTTCTCTATCAAAGTATCGGATTTCTAAATTCTCATAGGGCCCCCCAGGAATTCCTTCTAGAGCCTGTTGAATAATTTTTATGGATTCTGTCATTTCACCAATTCGGACTAAATAACGAGCTAATGAATCCCCTTCTTTTTGCCATTGGACTTCCCAATCCAATTCGTCGTAACACTCATAATGATCAACTTTACGAAGATCCCATTGTATTCCGGAAGCTCGCAGCATTGGTCCTGATAAACCCCAATTTATTACTTCGTCTCTACCAATAATTCCTACGCCCTCAACGCGTTCTAAAAAAATAGGATTTCGTGTAATAAGTTTTTGATATTCAGTAACTCCTGTAAAAAAATAATGGCAGAAATCCAAACATTTATCTATCCAGCCATAAGGTAGATCAGCCGCTACCCCTCCGATACGAAAATAATTATGCATCATTCTCATACCAGTGGCAGCTTCGAATAGATCATATATGAATTCTCTTTCTCTGAAAATATAGAAGAAAGGAGTTTGTGCACCAATATCTGCCATAAAGGGTCCGAGCCATAACAGATGAGAAGCTATACGACTCAATTCCAACATAATTACTCTGATATAACTGGCTCTTTTAGGTACTTGAATATTTCCTAACTGTTCTGGCCCATTTACAGTTATTGCTTCTGTGAACATAGTAGCTAAATAATCCCAACGAGTTACATAAGGCAGATATTGTACAATTGTTCGGTTTTCCGCAATTTTTTCCATTCCTCTGTGTAAATAACCCAATATTGGTTCACAGTCAATAACATCTTCACTGTCCAGAGTAACGATGAGTCGAAGAACACCATGCATTGACGGGTGGTGGGGGCCCATATTGACTATCATGAGATCTTTTCTTGTAGCTGGTATATTCATAAGTTTTTCCTCGATTCATTCTTCCATGAATTGCGTAAAACGAAAAAAAATTCATCAAAATTCAAGATCTAATAAATCAAATAATTAAAAATGACTCTTCAAATTAACGAAAAATTTAAAATTAACGAATTCTTGATTCCCGAATACCCAACCTATTAATTAAGTTTTTATAACGTACTCTATTTTTCTTTGACAAATAAGACAGCAGCCGTTGACGTTTTCCCAGAATTTTACGTAGACCTCTTTGAGATAAATAGTCTTTTCTGTGCAATTCCAAATGTGAAGTAAGTCGTCTTATTTTATTGGTGAAACTCAATACTTGGAATTCAACGGATCCCCTGTTTTCTTCTTTTTCTTCTTGCGAAATGATTGAGATGAATGAATTTTTTACCATAAAAAGGAATCGCCCCTCTCTTTTTTGAGATATTTTTATCGATATATATATATATTTCTTGATCAGTAATAATAATGCCACTCATTTGAATTTGATATACACAATAATCTTAATTTCGTTAAGAATTCGTAATTTTGTCAAATAAAATTACTTAATTTATTACTCAATAATCAATCCCATTTTAAAAATTGGATTCGGATAGGATATCCTATACAAAAGTATAGTCTATTTCTGTACTCACAAAAAAAAATAAACAATAATTTAGACTTAAAAAAAATCAGAAGATTTTGTTGATTCATTTTAGATCGAATTAATATAATGACTTTTCAATCGCGGATACATACGAATCCTTGTCATACTGAAACGACTGCCATTATTGGTATCAAACCAATAGCGATTCATACAAGCTAAATCTTCTAATCGATAATTGGGCCAAAGAAAGAACTTTAATTTAATTAGTTTAGTTTTACCTCTATCAAGATTTTTTCTTTTATTCAACAAAACTTGATCGAAATTTGTTACCTTATTTCCATTGCATCCATTGCAAAATACTGTATTTCTATGGATATTGTTTCTATTCCTAGAATTGAAAAAAATTAGAATTCTCAATTTTCTACGATGCCTCGGGGATAAAATATTTTCAAGAACAAGCAAATCATAATGATTTTTGTCTCTATTTCCATTCATTTTTTGACGTATTGCAATGGATTCATAAAAATTCTTCTTATTTTTATCAACATAGCCATAGCTTTTTTCTAGGTATCTTTGATTAATTTGATGCTTACTCTTATGAACCAATGAAATACCTATGGTTTGATATATAATAAAATTTCCATCATTTTTTACAGACAGGCGAACTGGTTCGATAAGCAATATTCCCTTTTTCATCACTTCTGTAAGAGGTAAATCCTTATGGACCGTCATAATATCCAGATCCATTTCGTCCCTTTGAATAGCGGATATAACAATTTCTCTTGGATTTGTCATTCTAAGCAGGAGACAATATACTTTGATGTTATTGATGATTCTTTGATTTAAATAATCATCCCATCTCAATTGAAAATTCAAATACCTTTTTAGTAAGAGCTCAAGCTCTGCTTCTATTTTATTCCTGTATTTCTTTTTGTTTCTACGTTTTTTCATGTCTGATCCCGGAGAACTTTGTTCACCATCTTTTTTTTTGTTTGAGAGAGCGGATTTAATATATGGTTTTTCGACTAATTCTTTTTCTCCTTGATTTCTATTTTCAAATTTAAGAGTTTTTTTTTTCGAAAATAAAAAAAGAGATATTTTTTTCTTTCCAGTGATACTTTTATGTTTCTTAACATTTTTATTTACATTAAAATTGAAAAGAAGTAATTTGATTGGTATGACCCACGGTTTAATCTTATATGTATTATAAAGTATCACAAATTCTGGGAATAACCAAAGTTCTAGATTCGATATGGGACGACTTAGTATTTCTTCATTCATTCCCATCCAATCCACAAGAGGTTTTTTTTGATTGAATGGGTTAATTTTTTGATCTTGATGAATCGTGAAATAAAATAGACCTTTCTTTTTCTTATCAATTTTATCGATTATTTGATAATTATTAACCCCAGTCTTAGTCTTAGTATTTTTATTTCTGTTGGTGACAGTATCAATATCGACCCAGGCCCTAATATCGGTCTTCTTTCTAAGACAAAAATTGAGAATTTTCCAATCAAAATATTTTCGATCCATATCTTTTTTTCTATCTATACTATCATCTTCTCCTAGATAATTATTGATAAGGATACCACCTTCCAGCATATCAAATAGTTTGCGTTTAGGCGTATTGGAAGTATAAGAAATCTCTTGGTTATTATTTACTTGTAATGGCAATCCATAAATATATGAGTCTTTCTTATCCTCATAATTAATCGATTTATATGAAAAAAGATCATATCTATATTGTTTTTTAAAATTTTCTTTTTGATTTAGTAATAAATCTATTTCAAATTCAAAATCATTTTGTTTTTCATTTTCATAATGAATTAATCGGTTTTTTTCATATGAATCACATTTGTTTAAATCTTTATTTTTAGCCATACGGCATTGATATTGATTGACTCTATTTCGCCATTTTTGCGGTACTAATCGTGACCATCTAATCTGAGATAAATCATATTGATATTGATAATGATCCTTTAGCCAGTTTTTCCATTCATTAATTACAGAATTTCGAAGGTTCTTATGTTGTCTTAATTCGGAATCAAATATTTCTTGCGTTCCAACAAAATACTCTTTTATTTCATTCTTAATAAAAAAAGATGTTCGGTAATATTTAAAGACAGATCTTAACTTATATAAATTACTGACTTGGGTTTGTGATAATTTGTAGAATACATATGCTTGTGACAAGTAAGATAAGTCCAAAAAAATATGTGAATTCTTATTAATACAAGGTGACCCTTTTATAGTTGAAATAAAGTTAATTATACTTTGATTTGTTTTATCAATTCTTTCTCGATTTGCTTCATTATTGTAAATGTATTTATTAATAATTTTTTTTGTTAATTCAATAAAAAGCTGTGCATTGATTCTAGGGATATTAATGATACGCAGAAAGATATCTATGTATATCTTTTCAATAAAAAATTTTAAAAAATGGTGGGATTTACGAAGTAATCGAATATTTTTTCTTTTTAATATCCGCCAAATATTTTTTGGTGATTCTAATCTTTTATCTTCATAACTTATTTTGTTAGGGTTAAGATTTATCTCTCGAGTTATAAACTCTCTTTTCTTGTCTTTTTTCATTTTTTCTATTTGATTTATGATTGTATTTGTTCTATTAGTTAGATTTTTAATTCTTTTTTCTGTCAATGAGTAAGTTGCCCAATCCATAGACCGAATTTCAATAGACGATTCGGGAATAATTTTATTATGTATTATCGAATTTGTTTCTTTTTTAGTTTCACTCAATTCATATATTCCTAGTTTTTTCAATCCAAATAATATAATTTGGTTTCTTTTTGAAAATTCTTTTATTATTTTTTTTAGAAATATAATGCTTTTGAGGACCCATTTTTTTGTTTCTTTTGCTACATTTATAAATGTAGCATTTATAAAAAATTTTGTTCTTTCTTTTAAAACTCTTAGAACTAAAAAACATTTTTTTTTTAATTTTAATTTTTTTTTTTCGAATTCTTTAAAAATGGGTTCAAAAAGGGAAAGTTGTTTTCGGGGAGAACCAAACGGCAGTTCAGCTTCCGTTCCCAAAACTGTTAAAAAACAAAAATCATTTTTTTGTCCTTTCCCTTTCTTTTTAATTG